TAGGATCCTAAGGAAAAGGATTTTGTTTCCACCGAGCTAAAACAATATGCCGATGTCTCTAGTAAATCAAAGTCATCGTTGAATAGCTATTTTGCTTCAATTTCCTTCTTTAGGAATCAAAAAAAAATGGAAGATTTAGTTACGATTAGAAATTGACTTTCTATCTTCAGCCATGGATCCTTTACTCATACTTATTCAATTGGAAGTCTTGGTCCAATTCAAAAATTATGTTTCGCAATTTCATAATCCAACTTTTCAATTTATAAGTAACTCATGGATACAAATCACGAGAATGCGTATTTTTTTCTCGAATTTCTCATTGAGAGGGAAAGGATTAACTCCTTTTAAGAAATAAAGTTTTTGATCGGAATATGAATAAAACCGAAAGACCCTTTAACTATTAAAGGGTTAATAGAACGAATCACACTTTTACCACTAAACTATACCCGCTACAATATGATTATTGTATACAAATGGACCTTTTGTCGAACAAGATAATTGAGCATGATCAAGATAGGATCATCAAAGAATCATCAAAATGAGAGTGTTGACTTTTTTCGTGGGGAGATCCAAATGGAATGAGATTCGGAAAAGAGGCTTCATTTAATTTAAATTAAATAACTAAACAAGAAGATAGATACGGACCGAAAAAACACTAAAATCATAACAGAAAAATGCATTGTGGAAGAATCAATAGTTTCTTTTTTAGTTCGGAAAATGAAAATAAAAAAGAAATAAAATAGAACAAGAAAAAGAATGTAAATAGTCTTTCTTCTTTTTGTTGTTGCTTGAATATAAAATATTCAATTGAATAGAATTCTATTATAATAATAAAAGTATTTTTGTTTTCAAATCAGATAAATCATTATTTATCTATAATAATTCGAATTCGTTGGAACAAAAAAAAGGGCCCGGCTAGGTACTGACCAGGCCAGGCCATCAGAAAAAGAAGGGTCTTTCGAACAAAATCAACACAAAGAGGTCTTCTTTATTTTTCTTTAGTTCGATTGTTGGCGCGTTCAAGCCCCTTTTTTAGATAAAGGAAATTCCTGATTTGTGGATCTCTCTCTATATATAATAGAATCTCTATATATAATAGAATAGAGAAAGAAGAGAGAGAAAGAAAGACTCCTTCCATTTTACATTATGTGTAATGTAGTAATTATCTTCTTCAATTGGGAGAGATGGCTGAGTGGACTAAAGCGTCGGATTGCTAATCCGTTGTACGAGTTATTCGTACCGAGGGTTCGAATCCCTCTCTTTCCCTTTCCGTTGATGACTTGATTTATTTTTTTTTTTTCAAATTTGGAAAATCTTAGTTAAACGTGTGGAATAGATAAAATCCTAAGAAAATGTGAAAATGAACCAAGAAAACCCTTTGGATTTTATTCTTCACGTCCAGGATTACGCCCCGGATCATTAGAGAGGAATCCAAAGATAAAGAGAGAAACAAAAAATATCACTACGCTATAAACGAAGAGTTTCAGAGTAAGCATTACACAATCTCCAAGATGATTTTTGGAAAAAAAAAGAGAATAGATCTTCGATTTTTCTACCACATACCCTATTTTGACACCAAGAAATGAGGTTTTTTCTAGAAATAGAAATCAATTGTCACAAATTCATTTGTTTTTCATTAACAAAAATTTTCGTTTCTATTCAAATTAGATATTGTGGGAGACCCTAATAGGGTTAGGGTCTTTCAGGGTCAAAAATGAGGAACTGGGGGTAAGCCGGATTTATGGCGACTATCCAAGAATTTCAGTGTCCGAATCGAGGGTTCATACTCTAAAACTTATCTGATTTTATCAATTGTTAGAATTTTTTTTCGAAGAAATCATGCATTTTCTAGGATATTAATTATTAGTAAGGATCTCATCGAAAACTTACAGCAGCTTGCCAAACAAAAGCTAAGAGAAAAAAAAGCACAGGTATGACTGGCATAACATCTACGATTGGATTCAAAAAAGCATAGGCTTCGGGCAATTTGCCGAAGAAAAAACTACTCGAATAAAGGTCAGAATTAATACAGATCAAACGAACGATATTAAGCATAACAGGCATTTTGTTCTTGGAGATAATTCCATTTTGATTGAGTTTTTGATATAAGGAAAAAGGAAGAAAGTAAGTAAGGTAGACAGAAAATCCTTCTTTTTCTTTGAACCCACCCAATCAAAAATCCTCCAATTCTCAAAGGAGAATAGAAGAAATCATACTTTCATACAATATGTTAATTGAATTCTATGTAATGATCAATAAATTCAGTTCAATTCTAGATCTATATGTATCAAAATCCTAGTACCAATCTATTCTATAGATAGATAGATATTTGGACTGGAGTTGACAAACAACCAATAACAATACTATTGTTTTTTCGTGTAGATTAGAAATTGAAATGGGGCGTGGCCAAGCGGTAAGGCAACGGGTTTTGGTCCCGATATTCGAAGGTTCGAATCCTTCCGTCCCAGCCCCTATCCGTTTTTTTATGCTCCATTATTCT